TAATCTATATTGGATTTCCCAATTTATTAATAGAAGGACGAACACGGGGAGTCGAAGAATTACAGATGGATGTACAAAAAGAGTTTCATTCTGCAAACCGGAGACTCAACATTGCTATCACAAGAATTGAAAAGCCTTATGGACAACCTAATATTCTTGCAGAATATATAGCTTTACAATTAAAAAATAGAGTCTCATTTCGAAAGGCAATGAAAAAAGCTATTGAATTAACTGAACAAACCGGCACAAAAGGAATTCAAGTGCAAATTGCAGGGCGTATCGACGGAAAAGAGATTGCACGTGTCGAATGGATCAGAGAAGGCAGGGTTCCCTTACAAACAATTCGCGCTAAAATTGATCACTGTTCCCATACAATTAGAACTATCTATGGAGTCTTAGGCATCAAAATTTGGATATTTGTAAACTTTGTAAACCAAGAATAAGAAAATAAGAATAATGGACCTTTCTTTATCTCGCCATTCTGCTCATCAATAGAAAGAATTTCGAAACTCTTTTCTTATTTTTTTTTTATTAATCAAAGAAAAACGAACAATTAGAATTCTATAAGGTTGAATAAAAATTTGATTTACCCTTTATTTAATTTAAATTTTAGTATAATTGCTATGCTCAGTGTGTGACTCGTTAGTTTTTTCTTTAGAGTTGAGAATTGAGACTGAAAAGAAAAACCCCACTATAAACTTAATAACTATCAAAACTAAAGAAACTCAAAACTAATAACCAACTTATTGCTTCGTATTGTCGAGATCCCAAGAAACAGTCACTATATGACTGAATCAATCATATAGTTGTAGCAACTGAAATCCTTTTCATAAAAAATAAATCTGATTATGAATTGTGAAAAAAAAAGGGATGTGGAAAAAGGAAGGATGATAGAAAGAGAGAATAAAGATCTAAATGATATAAATGATATATGATTCCCATATGTATGGTTTATGAAGAATTACCCCATAAAAAAGGCAGTGTTATAAAGCATCAACATCAATATACAATAAAAATAGAATAAGAAATATACTAAGAAATAGAAATGTAGAAATAGAATAGAATAATAGAAATATAATAAATATAATTAGAATAAATATAAAGAATAAATAGAATATATATAATATATAAGTAATAAATAGAATCTATTAATAAATATAATATATAAGATATATAAGAAAGAAAATATAAACATAGAAGAAAATATAATAAAAGAATTAAAATAAATAATAATCTAAATAATCTAAATAATCTAATCAATATTCAATATGGATAATATAGTCTATTATGTATGTTAAGTATGTAATTAAGATAGAAAAATAAAGAATCTAAATAATAGAAAATAGAGAATAATGAAATCGAGCTTCGGGTTAAGAAAAACTGAGGAGATTGACTCGGAAACAAATAACAGATTCTGTTGAGAGCTCCATTGCAAAGTTCAGGCCTAAGCATTAATAGAGAAGCTCTGGGAACGATGGAACCTGTGATTACATAGGATTTTCTTGAAAACGAATCAATCCTAATGATTCATTGGGTAGGATGGCGGAATGAACCAAGAAAAAATGGATTTCTTCTGAATGGTCATGAATTGACCCTACAAATGAAGGAGGGAAGAGTCAATATTCGCCCGCGAAACCTTTCTTTATTTTTATTTCATTTAAGAATTTCATTTAGTGGATGACTATTGGCGTGATTCAATGATTCAATAGAGGTAAAGAAAAATACTTTATCAATTTTGATAAAAGAAAGAAGCATTATTTAGATTCTTTATATATAAACAAATATAAACAAACACGCCTAGTTAGCTAGTTATCTATACAGCTACCTAATGTAACAAATTCAATATAAAAAGAATTAGTATATTCTTTCTTTTCACTTTTCATAGAATAAAATACATGTTTATCTTGAATATGTAATTTTATTGAATCATTTCATTCGCGAGGAGCTGGATGAGAAGAAACTCTCATGTCCAGCTCTGCAGTAGAGATGGAATTCAGAAACAACCATCAACTATAACCCTAAAAGAACCAGATTTCGTAAACAACATAGAGGTAGAATGAAGGGAATATCTTGCCGAGGCAATCATATTTGTTTTGGCAGATACGCTCTTCAGGCACTTGAACCTGCTTGGATCACAGCTAGACAAATAGAAGCAGGGCGAAGAGCAATGACACGATATGCGCGTCGTGGTGGAAAGATATGGGTACGTATCTTTCCCGATAAACCTGTTACTGTAAGACCTACAGAAACACGTATGGGTTCGGGCAAGGGATCCCCCGAATATTGGGTATCCGTTGTTAAACCGGGCCGAATAATTTATGAAATGAGTGGAGTATCCGAAGCTGTAGCCAAAGTTGCTATGGAAATAGCTGCATGCAAAATGCCTATACGAACTCAATTTGTTATTTCAGGATAGGTAAACAAAAGTAAAAGAAGAAGGAGTATTAAGAATAAAAAAACAACCACGGATTTATTTATCTCTGGACAGACAATATTTCTTTTTTCCATTATCTTGAAATAAGAGATTCAAATAAAAATGATATGATTCAACCTCAGACCCTTTTGAATGTAGCGGATAACAGTGGAGCTAAAGAATTAATGTGTATTCGAATCATAGGAACTGGTAATCACCGATATGCTCATATTGGCGATGTTATTGTTGCTGTAATCAAAGAAGCAGTGCCCAACATGCCTCTAGAAAGATCAGAAATAATTAGAGCTGTGATTGTACGCACGTGTAAAGAACTAAAACGTGACAACGGCATGATAATACGATATGATGACAATGCAGCGGTTATAATTGATCAAGAAGGAAATCCAAAAGGAACTCGAATTTTTGGTGCGATTGCTCGGGAATTGCGACAGTTGAATTTTACTAAAATAGTTTCATTAGCACCCGAAGTCTTATAGATGAAAATAGTATATATCCTATCTTACTATCTATATATAGAATAGAATATTCAAATATCTGAAATAGATCAAATTAATAGATTGTGTCTCATGTATATACTTGAAATTTCTAATAATTTTTTAGAATCTATAATAATTAAAAAAAAATTCAATAAAAAAGAAAACAAAAAAGAAGCATGTTGATTATATCAAAATTAGGAGGCACCAATAACTATAGTTCGTCATGGGTAGGGACATTATTGCCGATATAATAACTTCTATAAGAAATGCTGACATAGATCAAAAGGGAAGAGTTAAAATAGTATCTACTAATATCACTAAAAACATTGTGAAAATACTTTTACGAGAAGGTTTTCTTGAAAACGTTCGAAAACATCAAGAAAGTCAAAAAAATTTCTTGGTTTCAACCTTACGACATAGAAAGACTAGGAAAGGGAATAAAATAAATTTAAAGCGTATAAGCCGACCCGGTCTACGAATATATTCCAACTATCAACAAATTCCTAAGATTTTAGGTGGAATGGGAATTGTAATTCTTTCTACTTCTCGAGGTATAATAACAGATCGAGAAGCTCGATTAGAAAAAATTGGAGGAGAAATTTTGTGTTATATATGGTGATTCTCTTGGGGTACCCTAAATTTCTCTCGAACTTACTATTTGTAAAATAGAGAGGAGAAATGAATTATAGAACTCTTCCTCTATTAGTTAATACTTAAAGGGGGTTCCCTGGAATGAAAGAACAAAAATTGATTCATGAGGGTTTAATTACTGAATCACTACCCAATGGTATGTTCCGAGTTCGATTAGATAATGAAGATCTAATTCTAGGTTATATTTCAGGTAGAATCCGGCGCAGTTTTATACGTATACTACCCGGAGATAGAGTCAAAATCGAAATGAGTCGTTATGATTCAACCAGGGGACGTATAATTTATAGACTTCGCAAAAAAGATTCGAACGATTAGATCATTCTTTTAAACATCCTTTTCGTAGAGATAGAATTCAAAATTCAAAAATACAATAAACTGATTTTTGTTTGCAAAAAAATAGATTCAGAATGAAAGTAAGGAATGATAAATATGAAAATAAGGGCTTCTGTTCGTAAAATTTGTGAAAAATGTCGCTTGATTCGTAGGCGGGGGCGAATTATAGTCATTTGTTCCAATCCGAGACATAAACAGAGACAGGGGTAAAGAACTTTTTAATTTTTAAAAGAAAACCCATGTACATGTAAAAAGAAAGAAGAACGGATTCGTTTTCATATGAAATGGATATCCCCGTCTCTTTCTGTAGATTTCTGATTCTTCTTTCTTTTTATTTTATTCTTATGAATATAATCTAATAAAATATGACAAAACCTATAGCAAAAATTAGTTTACGTAAGAATGCACGTATTGGTTCAAATAAGAATGAACGTAGAATACCAAAAGGAGTTATTCATGTTCAAGCGAGTTTCAATAATACTATTGTAACTGTTACAGACGTACGAGGTCGGGTGGTTTCTTGGGCTTCCGCAGGTACTTCTGGATTCAGAGGCACAAGAAAAGGAACACCCTATGCTGCTCAAGCCGCGGCATTTAATGCTATTCGTACATTAGTTGATCAGGGTATGCAACGAGCAGAAGTTATGATAAAGGGTCCAGGTCTCGGAAGAGATGCGGCATTACGAGCCATTCGTAGAAATGGGATACTATTAAGTTTCGTACGTGATGTAACACCCATGCCGCATAATGGATGTCGCCCCCCTAAAAAAAGACGTGTGTAGAAATAAGAATTCAATAGATTCCAAGAGAAATAAATGATTCAATGATCTGATCCAATAATTCGAAATAAAAGAAAAATAATAGTATGGTTCGAGAAGAAGTAGTAGGATCCACTCGAACACTACAGTGGAAATGTGTTGAATCAAGAGTAGACAGCAAGCGTCTTTATTATGGTCGTTTCGTTCTGTCCCCGCTTATTAAAGGTCAAGCCGATACCATAGGTATTGCCATGCGAAGGGCTTTACTTGGAGAAATAGAAGGAACATGTATCACACGTGCAACATCTGAAAATGTGCTGCATGAATATTCTACGATAGCAGGTATTGAAGAATCAGTACATGAGATTTTACTAAATTTGAAAGAGATTGTATTGAGAAGTAATCTTTATGGAGTTAGGGACGCATCCATTTGCGTCAGGGGTCCAAAATACATAACAGCTCAAGATATCATCTCACCACCTTCTGTAGAAATAGTTGACACGACACAGCATATAGCTAACCTGACAGAACCAATTGATTTGTGTATTGAATTACAAATCAAGAGAGATCGCGGATATCATATGAAATCCACAAATGACTCTCACGATGGAAGTTATCCTATAGATATTGTATCTATGCCTGTTCGAAATGCAAATCATAGTATTCATTCTTATGGGAATGGGAATGAAAAACAAGAGATACTCTTTCTAGAAATATGGACGAATGGAAGTTTAACTCCTAAAGAAGCACTTTATGAAGCTTCTCGTAATTTGATTGATTTATTGATTCCTTTTCTACATGCAGAGGAAGAGGACATGAATTTCGAGGAAAATGAAAACAGATGGAATCTACCCCTTTTTTCCTTTCAAGACAGATTCACTAATCTCAAGAAAAACAAAAAAGGAATTCCATTGACATGTATTTTTATTGACCAATCAGAATTGTCTTCCAGGACCTATAATTGTCTCAAAAGGTCCAATATACATACATTATTGGACCTTTTGAGTCACAGTCAAGAAGATCTTATGAAAATGGAATATTTTTGCATAGAAGATGTAAAACAGATATTGAGCACTCTACAGAAGCATTTTGCAATAAATTTACCTAAGAAAAAGTTATAATTTTAAATCCATTGGATTCTTTTCATTTTTTCTTTTTTAAAAAGAAAAAAGAATGGAATAAGTTTTGAATCTCCGACACGGTCCATATATTTTCAGAATTTGCAGAATAGATCATAATAAGATTGATGTATCTAAGGAAGATCCAGAAGGGGATCTTCCTTAGATACCTATGTCGTGGTATTTAACGGTTTAATCAATTTGAAAAAGACCTAAAGTTAGAGATTTCTCAATAGGTAAAGTTGCTCCAATACCTAACCAAAGAGCTACTGCGGTACCGATCAAAAAGACTGTTGTGGCTACTGGACGACGAAATGGATTTTGGAATTTATTGACATTCTCCAAAAAAGGTACTGTCAATAATCCTATTGGTACTGAAACCATTAAAAGAACACCCAATAACTTATTGGGTACTGTGCGAAGTATTTGAAATACGGGAAAGAAGTACCATTCGGGTAATATTTCCAACGGAGTTGCAAATGGATCCGCTGGTTCACCGATCATTGACGGCTCTAGAACTGCTAAGCCCACATTACATGCAATAGTGCCTAGAATTACTACTGGAAAAATATATAAAAGATCATTGGGCCATGCAGGTTCTCCATAATAATTATGCCCCATCCCTTTAGCCAATTTAGCTCTTAATACAGGATCATTCAAATCAGGTTTCTTTGTTATTTGGATAGGTGAATTCTTGTGGATCCATCCCCCAAAGGAACCGGACATGATAATTTTTTATCATCCGGCTCGAGCAAGAATCAAAAGAATCACAGAAATAGATTCATAGAACATAAATAGGTCCATAGAAATAGAAGATCTATATTTCATACATATCTACATATATAATGTAGAATGACTCTATGTAAGAAAAGATTTATCAAATTCATTTCCCCGAGTTTCAACAATTCATTATTCATTGCAAAGAATTCATTTCTGGCAACAAGGAAATGCTCAATATCCAAGTCGGCTTACAAATTAGATCATGATCAAGTGCTTTTTGGATTGTCTCATGTCTTTTGGTTGGTATTTATCCCCACAACATCTTGATTGTATTACATACAAAAATACAAAGTTTTTACTTGTTACTAATAAAATCTTAGCCCCTATTCTTCCTTAGATCCCTTATTTAACTCCGATAGTATTATAGATCAGGGTTGATGCAGAGGAAATGAATGCATCTACATACTATAAAAAAACTTATTAAGATTACTATCCAATTAGACTATCAAATTAATACGAAATACTAATACTATCAATTAATTACTATCAATTAATTCTAAGAAAAATTAATAAAAAAAAAAAGAAAAATCAAACAAAATGAATAAATAGAACATTGGATCATTCCACATCACTTATTATAGGGATCTTACGGAGCCTGTTCATGCATGACAAGATTCGGGTATGATCATAGAAAATATTCTCCTTAAACGAACCTGTCTATCCTATTATCCTATGCTATATAAAGGGACTGACGTGATGGTTGGATGCGGAGACACGTTGGGTTGTGAATTCCAACGTGGCGGATAAAATCATATATCTGCATGGGCCAATAAATAGTTCAAGTCACACACTCCCATAATCCATCCTCTTTTAGGAAAATATACTTCAACTATTCGATTCGTATCAAATAAACAATACTTCAGAGTTGAATAGAAGTATCCAAATAACATGCCTTATTTTTCAATAATCCATATTTGTAGCAATGAAAAACTCTTGTTCCTCCCCAATATGATAAATTACAAATATCTATGATCTGCCTTCTCTATAAAGGACCCGAAATACCTTGTTTACGTATCATTGGAAAGTGCATTAACATAAATACGGCAGTAAGAAGAGGCAATACAAAAGTATGTAAACTATAAAAACGAGTCAAAGTGGACTGGCCCACACTAGCACTTCCACGTAATAATTCTACCAAAGGTGATCCTATTATAGGAATAGCTTCAGGCACGCCTGTTACAATTTTTACTGCCCAATAGCCAATTTGGTCCCAAGGCAAGGAATAACCAGTTACGCCAAAAGATGCGGTCAATACAGCCAGAACCACCCCGGTAACCCAAGTTAATTCGCGGGGTTTTTTAAAACCACCCGTAAGATACACACGAAAGACGTGCAAGATCATCATTAGAACCATCATACTTGCTGACCATCGATGAACTGATCGAATTAACCAACCAAAGTTGGCCTCAGTCATTATGTATTGAACAGAGGAAAAAGCCTCTGTAACAGTTGGACGATAGTAAAAGGTCATAGCAAAACCCGTAGCTACTTGTACTAAAAAACAGGTAAGCGTAATCCCCCCTAGACAATAAAATATGTTGACATGAGGAGGAACATATTTACTAGTTATATCATCTGCAATCGCTTGAATCTCGAGACGTTCCTCGAACCAATCATATACTTTATTGAGATAGGTAATCCAAGAAAGACTCCCCCTCTGAGAGCCGTATATGAGAATTTCATCTCGTACGGCTCAAGCCGAAACACACAAATACTAGTTTCAACGGATATGGAATAGAGAGTTTAAAAATTCTTGTGGCTTAGCCGCTTGACTCGATTTGACCCAAAGATACGAAGTAAGAAAAATCCGGAATCTCTTCTTTGTGATGATAATGCCAAGAAATAAAATCTCAAGTTGGCTCATCCATCTTTATTTATTTTCTTTATGTTAATCGTGACAGGCCTCTTGAATCTTCTCTTCCCTATCTTTTTTTTTATAGGAATTCTCTTGTTGAGACCCTATGAATCAATTTAAACCTCAGATTCATACTAGAACCACAATGATTTAATAAAACCAAAGCTAAACTCAAAGGGTTTCTGAGTAAAAACCATTTGATCATCACTTCTTCAATAAATGTAATAACTCAACAAAATATATAGAAAGAGGTTTCTTTCGGAAGTATGAAGGAAAAAATTGTTTGATTTAGAAAAGACCTTTTTTCCATTTTTTTTTTATCCGGTTGCGAGGTCTCAATAATAGGTATGAATCATAGTTCAAATATTTCTTTTCTTGATCTATTCTATATAGTCCGTGCTCCAGAGACTAGAATAAATATCTGACGAGGTAGAATCATCTTGATAGAGATGACAGGTCTATTCTCTGTATTATCAATAGGATCAATTATAACAAGTCACACGCTCATATTCCGGAAATGAAATATCGAAACAAATAAATTTCACGATCGAACTACCAGAATGGTCTATAAATCCAAGTCTTAGGTAATCTTAAGTTAAATTATTAAGTATTTCAGTATTTTAAGCATTAAGTAAGTATAAGTAAGATAATCTTTTTTGATAGAAAAACTAGGAAGTCCTAGTTTTTCTAAACTAATTAATTGAAATTCCATCCAGTAAAACAGATGAATTATAAATTTCTAAAATAATAGATAGAAATATTGCAAATAGAGCCATTGCAACTCCCATAAGTGGTGTAGTCCCCCACCCTGGAGCTACTTTTCCATATTCCGAATTCAATGGTTTCAATAAACTCCCTACGCCAGTTCGTCTTGGCCCAGATCTAGAACTACTCTCAACGGTTTTTGTAGCCATAAATCCTCTTTCATCATGGGTTGAAATCTGTTGACTTTGTATACTATTCCGTTGTAGTTGTAAATAAACGACATTATCGTGATCCTTTGTGATCTTGAAATTATCGAAAAAATGGAAACAGCAACCCTAGTCGCCATCTCCATATCCGGTTTACTTGTAAGCTTTACTGGGTATGCCTTATATACCGCTTTTGGGCAACCCTCTCAAAAATTAAGAGATCCCTTCGAAGAACATGGGGACTAGTTGAAGTAATGAGCCCCGATATTCATATTGGGGCTCATTACTTCAATGAAAATAATGAAAAATCATTTCACTTTTTTAGTTGGAACTTTAGGTGGTTCTCGAAAAAAGATAGCGAAAAAAATTATCCCTAAAGTCGAAACTAAGAGGAATGTATAAACCAATGCTTCCATAGATTCGATCGTGGTTTACAATTATAGCTTCCACACCTATTCATTTTGAATCATTTACTAAAGAAATTCTAAATTAAGATTTACAATTTACTAAATTACTATTACTATATATATAGTATGTATATAGACTATATATAGACTATATATAGATCTAGTCATATCTTATTACTATTAGATGAATATATTCATAATGAATATATTCATATTGAATATATTGAATATGAAATAGATAATAGATTCAATTAATATAGAAAATAGAAATTCTAGC